TGCTTAGGATTAAATTTATTTAACTAAGTTTGTCATGTTAATGATTAGCTTAACCTTTAAGGTGAATTACTAATCAAGTGTTACTTTTTCGCTTTTTTTCTTTTGAAAAGCGAAAAGTAGTAATTTTACTTTATTTATCAATTCTTGAATTAACTTTAAGGTAATTGATTTGCTTAGGATTAAATTTATTTAACTAAGTTTGTCATGTTAATGATTAGCTTAACCTTTAAGGTGAATTACTAATCAAGTGTTACTTTTTCGCTTTTTTTCTTTTGAATTAATAATTGAAAAATTACATATTCTTATTTTTATAAAATAATTTAATTATGATATTTAAAATTTTTATTTCTATTTTATTTTTTATTTGGTATACCATTTTATTTTTATAATTAATTTAATTATAATATTCATAAAATAAATTAACGGGGGCGTTAATTGGTGGGGTTTTTGAGGGGTTTATGTGCCTCAATGGTATGCACTAGGGGGAATATTGTTATATTTTTTTCTTATTTTTTTTTATTGAGTTTTTGTTTGTTTTGTTTTTGTTTAAATTAATTATTTGGTCTATTGTTGTAAGGTTTATACTTTAATTTTTTTTATTGTTTTTTTATTTTGGGTTGGTTCTAACTTTTGTAAATGCTTTTTTGAAAGTTTTATTCTTGCTTTTTGTTAGTTTTTTTATATGTTTTATATACGTTGTTTTTATATTAAATATTTTTGTTGTAGTATTTGTAATTGAATATAAATTTAGGTTTGATTCAGTAATATATGTAGAGAAGGTCAATGTCGTGCCAGCAGCCGCGGTTATACGTCAATTCTCGAGACTAACTTTTTTGGTTTTAGGTAATTTTATTTTGTATATTTTTGTTTTAATGTTTGGTGGAATATTATTAATTTAATTTATGCTATTTATGGTTTTTCTATGTAAACTATTTTTTAAACTAGGATTAGATACCCTATTATTTTAGACTAATATTTTTGCCAGGGTAGTATTTTTTTTTTGATTGAAACCTAAAGAATTTGGCGGCATTTTATCTTTTTAGAGGAACCTGTTTCTTGAATGATGTTACACGATTGGCACTACTTATTTTATTTGTTTGTATATTTCCGTTATCAGAATATTTATAGATAATATTTTCATGATTTTTTATTAAATTTTATTTCAGGTCAAGGTGCAGCTTATAAATAAGAGATTAATGGGTTACAATAATTTAATTTAAATGGATATTCTTTTTAAATATTGAATTGAAGGTGGATTTATTAGTAAGCTTTTATAATTATTAAATCTGAACTGGCACTAAATTGTGTACATATCGCCCGTCGCTCTCATTTGTTTGAGATAAGTCGTAACAAAGTAGATTTACTGGAAAGTGAATCTGGATTATCAAGGTTTAATTTAATGTTGTTTTCGTTTACGTTGAAAAATTTTTTTGTGTGATTCAAAAGGCCTTGATTATTATTAAATAATTTTTTTTATTTGTTTTTATTATATTTTTATTAAATTAGTTTTGTTTGTATTTTTTTTAGTAATTTATTTTGAAATACTTATTTTAATTATAGTTTATTTTTAATGTAAATGATTTCTTTTATTATTTTGTAAGAATTTTATTTATTTTACCTTTTGTGTCAGGGTTGATTAAATAATTTGGTTTTATTACTGTTTCTCGAAATGGGGTGATTTATTTTAATATGATTTTTTATGTTTCATAATAATTTTTAATTTTAATATGGTAGTGATATTCTATTCGTACTTCAAGATATCTAGTTTTCTGAGATTAAATTTAATTTTAATCTAATTTTGAATTAAATGATTTTTTATTTATTTTTTAGTTAGAGTATATTGTTTAAGGGTTAAGCTTTAAATTTTATTATAATTTTTATTTAATGTGAATTTTTTTTAGGCTTGTAATCAGCCATTATTTTAATTACGTTTTAGTTTAATTTTTGATGTAATTATTTATTATTTTATTTAATTTTGTTATTGGAATTTGGTCTTAAATATTTTATGTTCATTAATAATGATTGAATTAGTATAGTTTTGGTGTTATTTAATTTTATTATATGTGATGTATTTTAAAGGAACTCGGCAATTTTTTAATATTTCCGCCTGTTTATCAAAAACATCTCTTTCAGATTTTATTGGAGGTTGTGCCTGCTCACTGAGTATTAAAGAGCCGCGGTATTTTGACCGTGCAAAGGTAGCATAATCATTAGTATATTAATTGTATACTGGAATGAAAGGTTTGACGAGAAATGTACTGTCTCTGATATATTTATATAATTTTACTTCCTAGTGAAAAGGCTGGGATTTATTTTTAGGACGATAAGACCCTATAGAGTTTAATTTTATATATTTTGTTATTTTGGGTTAATTTTTATTGATTAATTTTATTATGAATTTTGTTGGGGTGATGTGAATAATGGATAAACTATTCATTTTTTTTTTTCATTGATTTATGTTTTTTATGATCTTGTATTATTGATATAAAGATAAAATTACCTTAGGGATAACAGCGCAATTATCTTTGAGAGTTCTTATTGACAAGATAGATTGTGACCTCGATGTTGGATTAAGATTATTTTTTAGGTGGAGGCGCTTAATTAAATTGGTCTGTTCGACCATTAAAATCTTACATGATCTGAGTTCAGACCGGCGTGAGCCAGGTTGGTTTCTATCCAAAAATTTATTTATATTTTCTAGTACGAAAGGACCGTTAATTTTGATTATTTTATTTTTTTATTGATTATTATTAACTATTTTGGCAGAATATGCGTTAGATTTAGGATCTATTTATGTAATATGTTACAAGTAGTAATTTATATTATTGATTTTTATTTATTTTTTTTAAATTTTATTTTGATTATTTTAATAGTTTTATTAAGAGTTGCTTTTTTGACTTTATTGGAGCGGAAGGTTTTAGGTTATGTGCAGCTTCGTAAGGGCCCTAATAAGGTGGGTTATTGTGGGGTTTTACAACCTTTTGGTGATGCAATCAAGTTATTTTCTAGGGAGCAAGTTTTACCCTATGTTTCTAATTATTTTTTATATTATTTTTCTCCTATATTCAGTTTATTTTTAGCTTTATTTATTTGGCTTGTATTTCCTTATTCTACTTTTTTTTGCTCCTTGGACTTGGGTTTATTATTTATTTTGTGTGTAATGAGATTGGGGGTTTATGGATTAATAATTGCTGGTTGGTCTTCAAATTCTAATTATTCTTTATTAGGTTCTCTACGATCTGTAGCTCAGACTATTTCTTATGAGGTAAGTTTATCAATTATTATATTGTCTTTATTTATCTTAATTGGTGTTTATAATGTAGGTTATTTTATTTATTATAATATTTGATTTATTGTTATTTGCTTTCCTTTGTTTTTATGTTTTTATGGTTCATGTTTGGCTGAAACTAATCGCACTCCTTTTGATTTTGCTGAGGGCGAGTCTGAACTTGTCTCTGGGTTTAATGTTGAGTATGGTGGTGCTAGTTTTGCACTTATTTTTTTGGCTGAGTATGCTATAATTATTTTTATAAGATTTTTAATTGTTTTATTTTTTTTTGGTGGTGATTTCGATTCTTTATTTTTTTTTTTTAAGTTGGTTTTTATGTCATTTTCTTTTTTATGGGTTCGTGGGACTCTTCCTCGTTATCGTTATGACAAGCTAATGTATTTAGCTTGAAAGGGGTTTTTACCTGTTGCATTAAATTATTTAATTTTTTTCTTTGGATTAAAAATTTATTTTTTAATTTTTTAATAAAAATTAGAAAAGCTAATAGAAGATTTGAACTTCTAGTATTATGTTTTCAAAACATATGCTATTATAGCTTATTAACTATATGATAAATTTATCTCATATTTTTGAAATTCATGTGTTCAATAAGAAGTATGAGAAATAGATTATGGTTAAACCTTGTCCTACAGTAATGTAGGGTTCTTCTACAGGTTGTTTCCCTACTCATGTTAATAGAATTACTGTAGTAACTATAATTCAGTATATAATTTGGTTGAGAGGGTAGAATTGGTTTCCTTGAAAATTTGATTTATTATAGAATGGCATAATTAATGTAATTATGATGGATATTACAAGTGCAATTACTCCACCTAATTTATTAGGGATTGAGCGTAGGATGGCATATGCAAATAGAAAATACCATTCTGGTTGAATATGAGGAGGGGTAACTAAAGGATTTGCTGGGATGAAATTGTCGGGGTCTCCTATAATATAAGGATATATTAGTGAGATTAATATTAGTATTATTATAATAATTAGTATTGTAATTGAATCTTTAATTGAGAAAAATGGATGAAATGGGATTTTTTCTGGGTTTCTATTTATTCCTAGTGGGTTGTTAGACCCTGTTTGGTGGAGAAATATTAAGTGAATTATTCTTATTGCTATAATTATGAAAGGTAAAATGAAGTGTAAAGAGAAGAATCGTGATAATGTGGGGTTATCTACTGCAAAGCCTCCTCAAATTCATTGAACAATTTGATTTCCTACATAGGGAATTGCTGATAATAAATTGGTAATAACAGTGGCTCCTCAAAATGATATTTGCCCTCACGGTAGAACGTAACCAATAAATGCTGTTGCTATAGTTAATAGTAAAATGATTACTCCTACAGTTCATGTTTCTTTTAATATGAAGGAGTTATAATATAAACCACGTCCTACATGTAGGTATAAGCAGATGAAGAATATAGATGCTCCATTTATATGGAGGGTTCGTAATAATCATCCGTTGTTAACATCTCGGCATACATGAATTACACTTTTGAATGCTATTTCAATGTCTGCTGTGTAATGTATAGCTAAGAATAATCCTGTAATGATTTGAATTATTAAGCATAGACCTAATAGTGATCCGAAGTTTCATCATATTGAGATGTTTAAGGGGGTGGGTAGGTCTATTAATGAATTATTAGCAATTTTGATAATAGGATGTGTTTTTCGTAAAGGTATTTTCATTAGTTTATTTTTCGTAGAGGTCCTTTGTTAAGGTTAGAAATTTTATTTACTGCAATTAGTGCGATGAATAGGTATAATATCATCATAATAGTTAATGTATATATTGGTTTATTAAAGATTTTATTTAGTATTATTTGTTCTGTTTTTATTAGGTTAATTGTCTCTATTCTTATAGTTTCATTATTAATTGTTTTTGTTGTTTTTATATTGATTATAATAATTCTGATAATTATTGTCATGGTGATGATAATTATTAAGTTATTTTTATTTTGTTCATTTGGTGAAATTCTGGTAATGTAGATAAACAGTACTATTATTCCTCCAATAAAGATGATTATTAGAATATATGTACATCAAGATGATTTAGTTATGGTTCTTATTATAAATGTAGTAAGTAAGGTTTGTAATAAGATGATAATGATTATTTGTATTGGTTGTTTTGTATTTATTAAGAATATTCTTATTATAGTACATAGAGTGATGATTGTTTTCATGCAGAGGGTAGTTTAAAAAATATTAGATTTGGGGTTTAAAGATGGAATATATAGTTCTTCCTCTGAAGTTTTAAGAAAACTAGATTCAATTTTGATTTACAAGACCAATGTTTTTATTTAAACTATTAAAACTTATTTCTTTATTATTATTATTTTTTTTTTTGATTTTTTTTAGTGGGTTATATATTTTTTCTTCTTTTCGTAAGCATTTATTGTTAATGTTATTAGGCCTAGAATGTATGGTTTTGTCTGTTTTTTATTATATTTTTTTATATTTAAGATTTTTTGGTTATGTTGATTATTTTTTAATTATTTTTTTAATTTTTTCTGTTTGTGAGGGGGCTCTTGGTTTGTCTGTTTTGGTTAGATTGATTCGTAGATGTGGTAATGATTATGTATTTAGTTCTTCTTTATTTGTATGTTAATATTCATTTTTTCTTTATTGTTTATGATTCCTTTAGCTTTATTAAATTCTTGATGGTTAGTGCAATTTTGATTTTTTTTTTTGTCATTTATTTTTGTGTTTTTTGGTGATTTTAGATTTTTTATTATTAATGCTGGTTTTGGAATAGGATTGGATTTTTTTTCTTGATTAATAATTTTGTTAAGATTTTGAATTTGCTCTTTGATGATTATATCTAGACAATCTATTAAGAGATTATGTTATTTTTCTGATTTATATATATTAGTTGTTTTATTGTTAATATTGTCTTTGTATATTTCATTTTCTGTTACTAATTTATTTAATTTTTATTTATTTTTTGAATTTAGTTTGGTTCCTACATTAATGTTGATTTTAGGTTGGGGGTATCAACCTGAACGTGTTAGAGCATCTATATATTTAATTTTTTATACTGTAGCAGCTTCCTTACCTTTATTATCATGTATTTTATGGATTGAGGGCCAAGTTGGGGGTCTTTTTTATTATTTGTTATTTGATTTGTGTAATAGTTTTTATTTTTATTTGGCTATAATTTTAGCTTTTTTGGTTAAGTTACCTATATATATATTTCATTTATGGCTTCCTAAGGCCCATGTTGAGGCGCCTATTTCTGGTTCTATAGTATTAGCAGGTATTTTATTAAAATTAGGGGGATATGGTCTTATTCGTGTTTTTAAATGTATAGTTTTCTTTTCATTGAATTTTAATTTTTATGTGGTTTTATTTTCATTATATGGGGGTTTAATGGTCAGTTTAATTTGTTTACGTCAGTTGGATTTGAAAATATTAATTGCTTATTCTTCTGTATCTCATATAAGATTAGTTATTTCTGGTTTATTTTCTATAAATATTTGAGGTTATTATGGTTCTATTATTATAATATTGGGTCATGGTTTGTGTTCTTCTGGTTTATTTTGTTTATCAAATATTTCTTATGAGCGTTTAGGTAGACGTTTATTTTTATTGAATAAGGGTATAATTTCTTATATACCTAGAATGAGTTTATGGTGGTTTATGTTGAGTGCTTGTAATATGTCGGCTCCTCCTAGACTTAATTTGATTGGTGAAATTAGACTTTTAAATGGGTTAATTAGTTATTCATGATATACAATATTTTTTCTTTTTTTTTTGTCATTTTTTAGATGTGCATATAGATTATTTTTGTATAGATATAGTCAGCATGGTAATTTTTATTCTGGTTTATACAGAGTGTCTTCTTGTTATTTGATTGAGTTTCATTTGATTTTTCTTCATTGGTTTCCTTTAAATATTATATTTATGTGTTGTGATTATTATATATAGCTTATATAGTTTAATTAAAATTTTAATTTGTGGATTTAATGATGTGAATTTCACTATAGGCCTTAATGATAAGTAATTTTTATATTTCTTCTTTCATTTTTTTTATAAGTGGTTCTCTTTTGTTTTTAATGAGTTTAATTTTTCTTTATTATGATATTTCTTTTTTGGTTGAATGAGAAATTTGTTCTTTTAATTCTTCTGTAATTTTAATGGCTGTTATTTTGGATTGAATATCTTTAATTTTTATAAGTTTTGTTTTGGTTATTTCATCAATGGTTTTGTATTATAGAAGTGATTATATAAACGGTGATGTTAATTCGGATCGATTTGTTATTTTAGTGACTTTGTTTGTTTTATCAATAATATTTCTTATTATTAGTCCTAATTTAGTTAGAGTTTTATTAGGATGGGATGGTTTAGGGTTAGTTTCTTATTGTTTAGTAATTTATTATCAGAATGTAAAATCTGTAAATGCAGGTTTATTGACTGCGTTGAGAAATCGTATTGGTGATGTTTTTATTTTATTATCTATTTCTTGGATATTAAATTTTGGTAGATGAAATTATATTTATTATTATGATTACTTTTTTAATTCATATGATTATTCAATTATTTGTTTTATAGTTATGTTTGCTGGTATAACAAAGAGTGCTCAAATTCCTTTTTCTGCTTGGCTTCCTGCAGCTATAGCTGCACCTACACCTGTGTCTGCTTTAGTTCATTCTTCTACTTTGGTTACTGCTGGGGTTTATTTATTAATTCGTTTTAGACCAATATTATTTTTTAGAAAAATAAATTCTGTTTTATTATTGATTGGTTGTTTAACTATGTTTATGTCGGGGGTTGCAGCTAATTGTGAATTTGATTTAAAGAAAATTATTGCTTTATCTACTTTAAGTCAATTGGGTTTAATAATGGGTATTTTAGGTGCTGGCTATCCTTTAATAAGATTTTTTCATTTATTGACTCATGCTTTATTTAAATCTTTACTTTTTTTGTGTGCTGGTTGTTATATTCATGGTTTATTTGATAATCAGGATATTCGTTATATAGGTTCTTTAACTATATCTATACCTTATACTTCTGCTTGTTTAAATGTTGCTAATTTAAGTCTTTGTGGGTTTCCTTTTTTATCTGGTTTTTATTCTAAGGATTTAATTCTTGAGCTTTATTCATTTGGTTTTTTAAATATAATTATTTTTTTTTTATTTTTTTTTTCTACTGGTTTAACTGTGATATATTCGTTTCGTTTACTTTATTATTCTTTAATTAAGTTTTTTTCTTTTAATTCTTTATCTAATTTCATTATTGGCCGGGACATGTATTTTGGAATATTTATTTTATTACTATTTACCATTTTTGGGGGTTCTTTGTTAAGTTGGTTAATTTTTCCTATTCCTGCTTGTGTTTATTTACCTTTCGGGTTAAGGATATTGACTGTAATGGTGATTTTGGGAGGTTTATATTTTGGATATTTATTATATTTATTGGATTTTAGTAGGGTAAATCTATGTAATTCTTCTTTTAGAATTAATTTTTTTAGTTCTATATGGTTTATGCCTTTGATTAGAACAAATTTTACTAGTTGTGTGGGTTTAACTGTTGGGGGTTTATATAGTTCTTTTATGGATTATGGCTGGCTAGAATATTATGGGGCTCAGGGTGTTTATAATTTTTTTATTTATTTTATTAAACAATATTTAAGTCTATTTGATTATAATTTTAAAACTTATTTAATAATGTTTTCTTTATTTTTTGTATTTATATTTTTATATATTATTTTATATTTAGGTAGTTTATTAGAACTTTGTATTGAAGATACAAAAGAGGATTTTATATCCCTTAAATATTTAAGAATATTACTATTATTTTTACAGTGAAAATGTAATGTTTTTTTAAACTACATAAATAGAAATATTAACGGAATTTAACCGCTATTACTTAAAGTTAGCAGCTTTAGTATTGTCTAAATATTTCTTTAATTGGAATTAAATTTCAATGATATTATTAACAATAATATGCCTCTTTTTGGCTTCAATTAATAATAAGGGTAATTTTACCTGTCTTTCAGGTCGAAACTGAATGCTAATAGCTTCTTATTAAAGGTAAATTGACGTATCAATACTTTTTGAATGCAAATCAAATGTTATGCTTAACTATCACCCTATGTAGCTCATTTCAATATACCTTGATTTCATTCATAATAAATTCCTAGTAATAGAATTATAATAAAAATTCTTGTTGAAATTCATCAGTACTTAATTCTTGATATTTTTATGATAGGAATTAAAGGAATAATTAATACGATTTCAACATCAAAAATTAGAAATAGCATGCTGATTAGGAAGAATTGGATTGAGAATGGTAGTCGGGCGCGTGTTTTGGGATTAAACCCGCATTCAAACGGTGAAGATTTTTCTCGATCTGAGATTATTTTTTTTGAGATAAAGATTGAAATAATTATTATGATAATAGGGATTGCGGCTGAGATTATTAAATTTATAATTATAGTTAAAATTATTTTTCTTGAGAGTTCAAACTTTTTGATTGGAAGTCAAATGTACTTATATACTAGAAAAATATCTACCTCATCAGTAAATTGAGATATATAGGAATAATCATACTACATCTACAAAGTGTCAATATCAGGCTGCTGCTTCAAATCCAATGTGATGTGAAGCTGAAAAGTGTTCTCATACGTGTCGAGTTAGGCAAGTTAGTAGAAATGTTGTTCCGATAATTACGTGAATACCATGGAATCCTGTTGCTATAAAAAATGTTGTACCATATACTGAATCTGCAATTGAGAATTGCGCTTCCATATATTCATATGCTTGTAAGATGGTGAAATAAATTCCTAAACTAACTGTCAAAATTAGTCTTTTTATGGCTTGTGTTTTGTTAGATTCTATTAATGAATGATGACATCATGTGACGGTAATTCCTGAAGATAGTAGGATGATTGTATTTAATAGGGGGATGTTTATAGGGTTAAACGGTTCAATTCCTAATGGTGGTCATGTGGTTCCTAATTCTACATTTACTGCTAATCTTCTATTGAAGAATGCTCAAAAGAATGATATGAAAAATAATACTTCAGATACAATAAATATGATTATTCCTCATCGTAAACCAGTTGATACATTTTTTGTATGTATTCCTTGGTAAGTTCCTTCTCGAGTAATATCTCGTCATCATTGGATTATTGTTAAAATAAGTACTGTTATACCCATAATTATTAATGTTATATTCGTTGTGTGGAATCATTGTGCTAATCCGGTTGTTATTATTATACCTCCGATTGCACCAGTTAGTGGTCAAGGACTGTAGTCTACTAGGTGGAAAGGGTGATTTGAATGTGATGTTATCATTAGTTAATTTCACTTGAATATAATGTAGTTAATGTTGAAAATACGTATGCTTGAATTACTGCAACGGCTGATTCTAACACTAGAAGTATTATTTGAACTCTAAGTATTCTAATTAATAGAATTTCACTTAGTTTATTTCCAGTGTTTCCTAGAAGGGTTAGTAGTAGGTGGCCTGCAATTATGTTAGCTGCTAGACGAATTGATAGGGTGCCTGGGCGAATTAATGTTCTAATAGTTTCAATACATACTATAAAAGGTATTAATATTGTAGGTGTTCCGTTTGGGACTATATGTTCAAATATATGATTTGTTTTATTGATTCATCCGAATATATTAAATCTTAACCATATTGGTAATGCTAGTGATAATGTTATCACTATATGACTAGATCTTGTAAAAATATAAGGAAATAATCCTATGGTATTGTTAATTATGATAATTATAAATAATGAAACAAATAAAAGAGTTCTTCCCTTATTTTTATTATTTAAAATATTTTCGAGTTCAGAGCTTATTTTTTTTGTTATAATATTTATAAATATGGATGGTCGTGTTTTAATTAGTCAAAATGTTGATGGTAGTAATAAGATGAATAATCAAGTTCTCAGTCAATTTAATGATATTGAATTTCTAGTTGAAGGGTCAAATCTTGAAAATAAATTTGTTATCATATTCAGTTTTTAATTTTTTTTTCTAAATTGTTTTTTTTATTTTTGATAACGGGTGTTTTTATTGTAAATACAAAGATGACTATTATTATTATTGCTATTGAGAAGAAAATTATTAACGGTAGTCATATTAGGTTTATTATTTGTGGCATTTTTCATTAGAAGTAATTACTACTATATATTGGTTTAAGAGACCATTGCTTAATTTTCAGCCATCTAATGCAAGAAATACCTTATGGTAATTTTAAATTGACATTTTAATGTTATTATTTAACTAATTTCTTAGATTGTATTTTTTAATCATTTAATGAATGATTTATTATTTACTGCTTCGATTGTAATTGGTATAAATCTATGGTTTACTCCACAAATTTCGGAACATTGGCCAAATAATAGTCCTGGTCGTTTAATTAAGAAAATTCCTTGATTTAGTCGTCCTGGTGTGGCATCGATTTTTACACCAAGGCTAGGGATTGCCCATGAATGCAGAACGTCTGATGCTGATGTGAGGATTCGAATATTAGTATTAATGGGGAGTACAGTTCGGTTATCTACATCTAGAAGTCGGAATGTATCTTGATTTGCTTGATCATAATTGAGTATAAATGAATCAAATTCTATTTTTTTAAAATCTGAGTATTCATATGATCAATATCATTGTCGTCCAATAGTTTTAACGGTTATTCTTGTTTCTGTTGAGTCATCTATTATATATAATAGGTGCAACGATGGGATTGCAATAAAAATTAGTACAATGGCCGGTAAAGTGGTTCAGATAGTTTCGATAGTATGCCCTCTTAGTATATATCGTAGTGATATATTGTTTATAGCAATTTTAATTATTATATATCTAACTATCAGTGTAATTAATATAATAATAGATATTGTATGGTCGTGGAAAAACGTTAATTGTTCTATTAGAGGGGATGAGGAATTTTGTAATGATATGTTATTTCATGTAGCCATTTCTAATAAAAGATTATTCTTTATATTTGAAGCTTAAATTCACTGCACTATTCTGCCATATTAGAATATAGTTAAAATAGGGAGTTCAGAAAAACTATGTTCTGTTGGGGGGTTGTTTTGTAGTCATTCTATTGATGAACTATTATTTGTTCTAAATAATACTATTCGTTTAGTGATCATTCTTTCTCATAGAATATAAATGAATATTATAATTCTAATTATAGAAATAGTCGACCCAATTCTTGATATTACATTTCATGATATATAGCAATCTGGGTAATCTGAATATCGTCGTGGTATACCAGCAAGACCTAAGAAATGTTGAGGGAAGAATGTTATGTTTACTCCAACAAATATTGATGTGAATTGTATTTTTAATAATTTATTATTTAAAGATAGTCCTGTAATTAATGGATATCATTGGACAATTCCCCCTATAATAGCAAATACAGCTCCTATTGATAATACATAATGGAAATGTGCAACTACATAGTAGGTGTCATGAAGAATGATGTCAATTGATGAGTTTGCTAGAATTAAACCTGTCAAACCACCAATTGTAAATAAGAAAATAAATCCTATAGCTCAACAAATTTCTGGAGTGATTTTGAAGTTTGAGCCATGTAGGGTGGCTAATCAACTGAACACCTTAATTCCTGTTGGAACTGCAATAATTATAGTAGCTGATGTAAAGTAGGCTCGTGTATCTACATCTATACCTACTGTAAATATGTGATGAGCTCACACAATAAATCCCATTAAACCAATTGATATTATCGCATAAATTATACCTAGAGTACCAAATGATTCATTTTTTCCTCTTTCTTGATTAATAATATGAGAAATTATGCCAAATCCTGGTAGAATTAGGATATACACTTCTGGATGACCAAAGAATCAAAATAAATGTTGATATAAAATAGGATCTCCTCCTCCTGCTGGGTCGAAGAATGAGGTATTTAAGTTTCGATCAGTTAAAAGTATAGCAGCCAATACTGGTAAAGAGAGTAATAGTAAAATTGCTGTAATTATTACTGATCACACAAATAACGGTAGTTGATCTATAGTTATTTCTGGTGTTTTTATGTTAATAATAGTGGTAATAAAATTAATGGCTCCCAGAATTGAACTAGCTCCTGCTAAGTGTAATGAGAAGATAGCTAAATCTACCGCGGCACCTCTATGAGCAATTGGGCCGGCTAGAGGGGGATAAACAGTTCATCCTGTTCCTGCTCCTGCATCTACAATTCTTCTTGAGATTAATAATATTAGTGAAGGAGGTAATAATCAGAATCTTATATTATTTATTCGCGGGAATGCCATATCTGGTGCTCCAATTATTAAGGGTACTAATCAATTACCAAACCCGCCAATTATAATTGGTATAACTATAAAGAAAATTATAATGAAGGCGTGGGCCGTTACTACTACATTATAAATTTGATCATCATTAATTAGGTGTCCTGGTGTGCTTAGTTCTATACGAATAATTATACTTAAAGCGGTTCCCACTAAACCGGCTCAGGCTCCTAGGATGAAGTATAGTGTTCCAATATCCTTGTGATTAGTTGAGAATAATCATTTTGTGATTAGATGGCTGATGAATAAGCGGTTGATTGTAAATCATCTTATAGAGTGTACTCTTTTAATCAGGTTTTATATTCAACTATGATTTTAGATTGCAAGTCTAAAGGTACGTTTAAAATTCGTTAAGGCCTAAAATTTAATATTTTATTTATAACTTTGAAGGTTATTAGTTTATATAACTTAAGTCCTTATTTAAGAATAAGGGGTGATATTACTAAGCCTATTGTTGATATTGTATTTATTAATATCAATAATTTATTTTTAATGGGAGTGTTATTATTTGATCATTTAGTTTCCTTAATTGATAAAATTCCTGCTGAGATAAATATTTTTATATAGAAATATAAAGTGATAGTTGATGAGACAATTAGAGTTGTGGAAGTTAAATATATATTTAATTGCATGAGGTCTTGTATTACTATTCACTTTGGTAAAAATCCAAGGAAGGGGGGTATACCTCCTAGGCTTATAAGTATAAGAGCTGAATTTAATTTATCGGTTTTATTATTATTTTTTCTATTGAATATTTCATTGATAAAATTGATGTTAATAGATTTGAATGAAAGCGCAATTAATGAGGTTAAGAGAGAGTAGGCTAAAAAATATCATGTTCAAGTAATTATTCTTGTTTGTATTCTTGCTAATATTCATCCTAGGTGGTTAATTGATGAATAAGCTAAGATTAATCGTAATGAAATTTGATTTAATCCTAGGATTGCCCCCACTATTGCTGATATAATAATAATAATTGTTATAAATAGTTGATTTATATCAATATAAGAAATTATAATTATGGGAGCGATTTTTTGCCATGTTATGAGTAGTATACAATTTTTTCATTCTAAGAATTCTATTACTTCGGGAAATCAAAAATGTATAGGGGCTGCACCTATTTTTATTAGTAGTCTTATGGCTACTATAATATTAATAATTTCTTTGGATTTAAATATATTGATTATTAATGTAATAATAGATGTGATTAGAATTACTGAAGCCAATGTTTGTGTAATAAAGTATTTAATTATTCTATTGTTATATCTTGATTGATTAGAAATTAGTGGAAGAAATCTTAATAAATTAATTTCTAAACCTATTCAGGCTCCTAACCAGGATGTTGATGTAATTGAAATTATGGTTCTAATAAATAGAATTAGATAAAATATAATTTTAATAGGTGATTTTTTCACTAAAAAGGGGATGTATTTATTATCCATAAATGGGGTATGAACCCAGTAGCTTATATTAGCTTACCTTTTTATGTTAAAGTGTAAGAAGCACATAAGTTTTTGATACTTAAAGAAATAGTTTAATTCTATTAAACATAATGTAGGTAAAATATTACAAATTTTATCACTTTATTTATCAATTCTTGAATTAACTTTAAGGTAATTGATT